TAAAGCAACGGAGCCATCATAGTATTTTTGAACTCCTCCGAAAGGAAGGATGGCAATTTGATTATTTACCCATCTGAGTCTGATAGATTCTATTTTCTCTTTCTTCAATAGAAAGGAGGGGGGTCAATTTTCTTGTAGAGCCGTATGCACAAAAGATGCCTGTACGGTTGTTCAATTCTATCTTTTTTCTATTCTTTATCTTTCTTTTCTCTTTGCTTTATCATGCGAGATAGAGGAAGCTTTTATTTTGTTATATCATCAGGGTAATGATACATGAACCTTATAGTGCTTTTTATATGGCACAAGTAGGCGAATTTGTCATGGAAGCGGTAGAACTGATGAAACTGCGTGAAACCCTCACAAGGGTTTATGCAGAAAGAACGGGCAAACCCTTCTGGGTTGTACACGAAGATATGGAAAGAGATATTTTTATGTCAGCAACAGAAGCCCAAGCTTATGGAATTGTTGATTTTGTAGCGGTTCAAGGAAAATAACATGGATTTCGCGCAAATCTGTGATTTGAGATTTTATCTTCGAATTGAATATTCTATTAAATAGAAGTAATTCACCATCATTCGGTTAGGATCAATCTAAACCAACCCATCATATTATGTATACGATTCAACATGCCAACTATTAAACAACTTATTAGAAATACAAGACAGCCAATCAGAAATGTCACGAAATCCCCCGCTCTTCGGGGGTGCCCTCAGCGTCGAGGAACATGTACTAGGGTGTATGTGCGACTCGTTTAGATCATGAGCTGGCACAAAAGCAAGAAAACTACTTTTACAGTATCAATGATCAGTACCGGTGAATGGGATAGGATGGAAAAAGGAACTCCATCCATTATTAAAAAAAAAACTCTACCATATCCCTCTATTGTGTATGAAGTTTATGGTTTCCGTTGGTGTAAATCCAATCACCTGAATTTAAGATGATAAGAAATTCTCCATTGGTAACAAATGGTTATCCATTAAGCGGAGGAAATCTTATTTAAAAAGCATAAAACATAAAGATTAGGTAGGCTCCCAATCTGGCAAGAACGGACTAAGAGGGTCAGCTACCCAGCAAACTTTCATAATTAAATACCGTTACTGTATAGGTAGATCTGATTGTGAAAGACCTATTACTGGATAATTCATGGGTAGAGCCAAAGCGTGTGAACTATACAAGTTCCCAATAACATCAATTAGTTGATTAAATAGTAAATTAAAGTATAAAGTAAAGGCTCCGGTGTATAGAGAAGACCTCACCGTTTAAGAAGTAACCATAGAAACGAAGGAACCCACTATTTCTTTTTTTATTTCTTTTATTTACTATATTTTTGATACCTAGGAAAATACAATTTCTTAGTTCTGTCTTATTTCGCAGTGAAATACCTAAAAAAAAAATCGTGGTCGGGAAGGTTAGAGTAGCCAAAGCCATTGGAATTTTGATTTTATACATTGGAAAAATCCGTTTTGTTATTAATAGACTAGGAAGGGGGAAAAGAATAACTGAAAGAAAGGCAATCAATTAGTTATTCGTCAAAGTTTCATTTATTCAATGACCAGAATTAAACGGGGATATATAGCTCGGAGACGTAGAACAAAAATTCGTTTATTTGCATCAAGCTTTCGAGGGGCTCATTCAAGGCTTACTAGAACTATTACTCAACAGAAAATAAGAGCTTTAGTTTCGGCTCATCGGGATAGGGATAGGAAAAAGAGAGATTTTCGTCGTTTGTGGATCACTAGGATAAACGCAGTAATTCGCGAAAGGGGAGTATCCTATAGTTATAGTAGATTAATACACGATCTGTACAAGAGACAGTTGCTTCTTAACCGTAAAATACTTGCACAAATAGCTATATCAAATAGGAATTGTCTTTATATGATTTCGAACGAAATCATAAAGGAAGTAGATTGGAAAGAATCCACCAGAATAATTTAAATGGAGTTACCCGGAGAATGAACTCCGGGAAGGTAGAGTAGAAATTAGTATGAGAAAATATACTAAAGTAGTCAAAATGAATGAACACGTTCAATTCAATAAAAACAGATTTCTTTTTTTCCGATTCATTTTTTCTTACGACACGATACTCAAATCTAAATTCACTCAAATCTAGATTCTTGTAATTATGATTCAAGTGAAGAAAAAGTAAGCCTATTTATTTCGGGCTTTAAAACCAGTAGTTCTAGCGGTCGACTCGGTTCTTTCAAATTGTTTCTCATTATTGAGAAAAGGTAACAAAGATAAAATACGAGCTTGTTTTATAGCAAGAGTAATTAATCGTTGTTGTTTCAAGGTCAATCTATTCACACGTCTTGATAATATTTTTCCTTGTTCACTAATAAATCGACTAATTAAACTCATGTTTCTATAATCAATTCGATCCCCCGATTGAATCGGGGGCAAACGCCTACGAAAAGATCGCTTGAATTTAAGAAAAGGTCGCTTGGATTTATCCATGGTTTGTTTGTTTAATTTATTCCTTATCCCTAAAATCCTATTTCTT